TTAAGTTTTTTTATTATGATTCAACATAACATAAACGGAATCACGCTCTGTAGGACTTGAACCTACGACATCGGGTTTTGGAGACCCGCGTTCTACCGAACTGAACTAAGAGCGCTCTTTTATGACAGGGGGTACGATTGGAAAGAAAGGGATTTTTTTGTACCTCCAATATATCTTGCTTGCATACATCGGTATGCAAAAAAGAAAAAGGATTCTGTCCAATTTGAATCGATTTCACTTAATTAATATGAATCCCCCGTTACTGCCCATAGGAGAAGCAATAGGTAGGGATGACAGGATTTGAACCTGTGACATTTTGTACCCAAAACAAACGCGCTACCAAGCTGCGCTACATCCCTTTTCAAAATTTTTGTACAGTATCATTGTACAAAATCCATGTATTGTTTTCCACATCGTGATTTTCTCTTCTATCTATATACAATTTTCTTGTCATTTCTTATTTTTGGTTTCATATAATAAAAGAATTATATATATCTGAAACCTAATGTAAAAAATACAAATGATCTTGAACTACAGCATCTGACCATATATGTATTACAATAAAGAAGGAGGATTTTCAATGCAAGATATAAAAACATATCTCTCCACGGCCCCTGTGCTAACTACTCTCTGGTTTGGGTCTTTAGCAGGTTTATTGATAGAAATTAATCGTTTATTCCCAGATGCTTTGTCATTCCCTTTTTTTTAATTCTAGTTATTGATATGCGAAAAATAAAGAAATTTGGGATACAATTATACGTGGTGTGACTAAACCCCGTCCACCCTTTTTCATTCAGTTCTTTAGGATAGGAAGGAAAGAGAAAGTGTATTGAACCTCAGCAAAAATCCTGTGGATCAAAGATCCCATTTTGGAGAACATAAACGGAAAGGGGAGTACAGTCTAGGGCAGGCTGCGCGAAATCCATCATAGCATAGAAAGAGGATCCTTAAATGCTGGGATTAGCATAGGAATAATTGCTAGTTAGAAAAAAATTGTATTACTTACATTATTACTATTATTCTATTCATATTAATTTGAATTACAACGAAATCTTTAGAAATGGAATTTCTAGTTAGTAACTTCTATTGATTTTTTTGTTATTTTCGTATTCTTCGGTTCGGATCGAAAATAGAAGAGTTAAGTCGATTCAAAATGTAAAGGAGGTTTATGGCCAAGAGTAAAGATGCCCGAGTTATAGTTATTTTGGAATGTACCAATTGTGTCCAAAATGGTGTCAATAAAGAATCGCCGGGCATTTCTAGATATATTACTCAAAAGAATCGACACAATACACCCAGTCGATTAGACTTGAGAAAATTTTGTCGCTATTGTCACAAGCATACAATTCACGGGGAAATAAAGAAATAGATCGAGCGGAACGTGTGTTCGATCTTTCCAATCCAAAGGGCAGGAAGCAGGAAAGGGAGGAACTTCACATATATAATATACAAATAAAACCTTATTTTGGTCGGATCTGAAATGAATAAAAAATATAATTTTAGAGAAAAGGAAAAACCCATGGATAAATCCAAGCAACCCTTTCGTAAATCTAAGCGATCTTCTCGTAGGCGTTATCCCCCAATTGAATCGGGGGATCGAATTGATTATAGAAACATGAGTTTAATTAGTCGATTTATTAGTGAACAAGGAAAAATATTATCTAGACGGGTGAATAAATTGACCTTGAAACAACAACGATTAATTACTATTGCTATAAAACAAGCTCGTATTTTATCTTTGTTACCTTTTCTTAATAATGAGAAACAATTTGAGAGAGCCGAGTCGATCCCTAGAACTACTGGTCCTAGAACCAGAAATAAATAGGCATACTCCTCAATTTACTCAAAACTCCAATCGGAACTCAAGCTCGGATTTATTTTTTGTTTGAAAAAGTCTAGAATCCAGGTTTTCTTGTTGTGTTATAAGAAACAACAAATAGGGGAAGAAGAAATCTTTTTTTTATTGAAAGATGTTCGTTCATTCCTACTACTTAATCTGAATTTCTTTTTATTCTATCTTCCCGGAGAATGGACTCCGGGAATTCTTTTTCAATCATTTCTATATATTAATATTACTTTAGAATCTCCCTTATTTGAGAATCTTATTGGAAATCATGTAAAGACAATTCTTATTTGATATAGCTATTTGTGCAAGTATTTTACGATTAAGAAGCAATTGCTTCTTGTACATATTGTGTATTAATCGACTATAACTATGGAATACCCCTATTTCACGAGTTACTGCATTTATCCGAGTGATCCACAAACGATGAAAATCCCTTTTTTGTCTGCCCCTATCCCGATGAGAGGAAACCAAAGCTCTCATTTTCTGTTGAGTAGCCGTTCGAGTAAGTCTTGAATGAGCCCCTATAAAGGTTGATGCAAATAAACGAATTTTTGTTCGACGTCTCCGAGCTACATATCCTCGTTTCACTCTGGTCATTGAATCAAATTAAACTTTAATGAATAACTAATTGATTTTTCTTCTTTCAGTTATCCTTTTATTCCCTGGTTGCTTAATAACAAAACGGATTATTCCGATATATAAAATAAAAATTCCAATGGCTTTTGCTACTATGACCTTCCCAACCACGATTTTTTATTCCTTCCAGACATTTTACTTGGAAATAAGAAATTTTATCGATACTAAAAAAATCTAAATAGTGGGTTCCGTCGTTTCTATGGTTACTTCGTAAACGGTGAGGTCCTCTCTATACACCGGAGCCCCCTCTTTCATTTAATCAAATGTTATTGTGAACTTGTATAGTTCACAATCTTTGGCTCTACCCATCAATTATACAATAATAGATAGCTCTTTTCACAAAAAAGGCTACCCATACAGTGACGGCATTTAATTAGAAAAGTTGGCTAGGTAGCTGACCTTGTTAGTCCGTTCTTTCAAGAATAAGAACATGCTTTTTTGCTTCTTATAGTACTATTTCCTCCGCTTAATGGATAACTATTTGCTACCAATGGGAATTTCTTCTCATCTCAAATGGAGGTGATTGGATTTGCACCAATGGAAACCATAAATTCCATACACAAACAATTATAGATATTCTATACACAAATAATATAGGTATATGATAGATAGATATATGATAGACCAATAGATCTTCATTTTTAGGTAATAAATACCCTTCTTCCACTCTATCTATCCTATGTTACTGGCAATTGGTACTGGAAAAATTGTTTCATTTATTAGAACTCATGATCTAAACGAGTCGCACATACACCCTAGTACATGTTCCTCGACGCTGAGGACATCCTCGAAGAGCGGGAGATTTCGTGACATTTCTTATCGGCTGTCTTGTGTTTCTAATAAGTTGTTTAATAGTTGGCATGTCGTATATATGGATAGAATAGTTTGGTTTAGATCGATCTTAACCTGATGATTATGATTATGAATTATTTCGATTCAATATCAAATCACGGAAAATTCGAATTATGGTTTGAATTTGAAATGGAATCATGAATTGAATTTACGTGGAATTCACAGTATTTTCATTTTCGACCGCTACAAGATCAACAATGCCATGAGCTTGGGCTTCTGTTGCTGACATAAAAACATCTCTTTCCATGTCTTCGGATATAACCCACAAAGGGTTGCCCGTTCTTTGTACATAAACCTTTGTAAGGGTTTCGCGAAGTTTCAGTAGTTCTTCCGCTTCCAGGATAAATTCCCCTGCTTGTGCCTCATAAAAAGAACTAGCGGGTTGGTGAATCATAACCCTGATAATATTGATATAACATTATGCATGAATGGTTCTTCTATCTCGAGCGATTGGGGTCGAGTAAGGGATAAAAAAAACAAGAAGCAAAAATATAGAATAGAATTGAACAACCGTACGGGCATCTTTTGTTCATTGCATACGGCTCCGCAATGGAATTTACTTTTTCCTCTCCCTTATATTCTATCGAAGAAAGAAATAGGATCCCTACGATCCAAATCGTTGAGTGATCCATTTACCACCTTTCCTTTCGTATCATAGGAAGGCAGAATACTATGATGGTTCTGTTGCTTTCTATATTTATCTATTTAGCAATCCCAAAGTTTCTTTTTGACTTTTTTATATGATCAAAATAAGTAAAAATGATTCTTTTTTCCCATTTTCGTACTCCTTCTTTTTCTTTCACAACATAAATATCAGTAAAGAGACTTCTGGTGTGGAAGAAAATGGTTTGTGACGCTGAAATGTACTCCCGACACATAAGATAAAATCGGAAATAACCCTTGTTTCATACTACTATCTCGATACAAAATCTCATGTTAAGAAAACCAATAATGGATTGTTCATATCGAACTCGAAGTGCCATGCTATTATTACTTATTATTCATATTCGATATGGCGAAGGCATAGTCTTCTTCTTTTTTTCAAATAAATATTCATTGGCGCCAAGCGTGAGGGAATGCTATACGTTTGGTAATTTCTCCTCCGACCAGAATGAAAGATCCCATTGAAGCGGCTAATCCCATGCATATTGTATGTACATTGGGTGATACAAATTGCATAGTATCATAGATGGCTATTCCTGGTATTACCCATCCGCCGGGAGAGTTTATAAACAAATAAAGATCCTTAGTATCATCTTCTATACTAAGATATACCATGAGACCGACAAGTTGATTCGAGATTTCGCTATCAACCTCTTGCCCTAAAAAAAGTAACCTTTCTCGATGAAGTCGGTTGATTAGGACAAAATTGTACTCCTTAGGAACCGTACGTGCACCTTTGGATGCATACGGCTCAAAAATAAAATAGCGAAAAAAGAATCAACGTGTCGATTCTACTCCTATCTCTTTTTTTGTAACAGATTTCCGTTTTTCTAAAAAGGGGTTTTTCCTCCATTTTTCAAAAAACATGGGTTTTGGCCCCTTCCCTAAAAAAAAGAATTTACTGATTGAATTAACCTTTCATTGATGTATTGTTTCGTCGAGATGAAAATCACGATGTCATTTTCTTGTTCCTGGATGGGCTCTTTTAATTCTTTTAGGTTTA